ACGTGTCGAATGGATCAGAGAAGGTAGGGTTCCCCTACAAACCATTCGAGCCAAAATTGATTATTGTTCCTATACAGTTCGAACTATCTATGGGGCATTAGGAATCAAAATTTGGATATTTGCAGACGAGGAATAATGGGCCTTTCGTTGTCTTTCTGTTCCATCCATCCGGCAATTGAATAAAAAATCACAAACTCGTTCATTTTTTTCCGTTCAATCAAAAAAATGATAATTTTTTCGAATTCTTAATTCTATAGGGTTGAATAACAATTCGATTGACTCCATCTCCATATAATTGCTATGCTTAGTGTGTGACTCGTTGGTTTTTTATTTAGAGTTAGGTTAGGATTAAAAAACAAAGGGCCATCCCCTAGTATGAACTAATAACTATATAACTAATAACCAGCTCATTGCTTCGTATTATCTGGATCCAAGGAACCAGTCGCTATATGATGTATTGATCATATTGTTGTAGCAACTGAAGCATTTTTTTTTACATAAAAGAAAAATCAATCTATAAGGTTGTGAAGCAAAAACAAAGGGATATGGATAAATGGAGGGGTGAGAGAAAGAAAGAAAAAGAATAGCAATGATATATGATTCCAATATGTATGGTCTATGAACTATCTTATAAAAGGCAATGTAATAAAGCATTAATGTATTCGTCCATAATTAATAATTAGATTCGATGAATATGAATACAATTTATACGAAAAATAAAAAAGAATAAAGAGCGCCGAGTCAATAAAGACTGAGAAGATTGATTCAGGAACAAATTTTATTAGGAGCTCCATTGCAGAGTTCGGGCCTAGTCATTAATCGAGAAGCGATGGGAACGACAGAACCTGTGACTGAGGAAGATTCCCTTGAAAACGAATCCTAATGATTCATTGGGTGGGATGGCGGAACGAGCCAAGAACCAATTCATTTATTCTGATAGGTCATGGAACGCCCCTACGAATGAAAGGGATGTTGAAAGAGCAAATATTCGCCCGCGAAAGCCTTACTGGATTGCTAAGTTTTGGGCAATTCAATAAAAATAAATAAAATAAAGGTAAAAATAAATGAAGATTCATTAATTATAAAATGGAATTTATCATTTTATTTTATTCCTACGTGTACGTGACAGATTATATCTCAAAAAATTCCATGATTCATTATTCATTCAATTCAAAATATATACAATATTATTTAATCGTTTCATTCGCGAGGAGCTGGATGAGAAGAAACTCTCATGTCCAGTTCTGCAGTAGAGATGGCATTGAGAAACAACCATCAACTATAACCCCAAAAGAACCAGATTTCGTAAACAACATAGAGGAAGAATGAAGGGAATATCTTATCGAGGCAATCGAATTTGTTTCGGCGGATACGCCCTTCAGGCACTTGAACCCGCTTGGATCACATCTAGACAAATAGAAGCGGGGCGACGAGCCATGGCACGATATGCGCGTCGTGGTGGAAAAATATGGGTACGTATATTTCCAGACAAACCTGTTACAGTAAGGCCTACCGAAACACGTATGGGTTCGGGGAAAGGATCTCCCGAATATTGGGTATCCGTCGTTAAACCGGGTCGAATACTTTATGAAATGGGTGGAGTATCAGAAATTGTAGCCAGAGAAGCTATTTCTATAGCTGCGTCCAAAATGCCTATACGAACTCAATTCGTTATTGCGGGATAGGGATATGGAACGAAAGGAAAGGGGCCTTGTGATGAAAAAACCGCAGTTTTTTTATTTCTGGACAAACAATCTTTCTTCTTTTTTTCTTCGCCCTTTAGTTAGTTAGCATTGAAAGAAAAAAGAGAAAAATAATAAGAATGATATGATTCAACCTCAGACCTATTTAAATGTAGCGGACAACAGCGGGGCTAGAGAATTAATGTGTATTCGAATCATAGGAGCTAGTAATCGCCGATATGCTCATATTGGTGACGTTATTGTTGCTGTAATCAAAGAAGCAGTTCCCAATATGCCTCTACAAAGATCAGAAGTGATCAGAGCTGTAATTGTACGTACATGTAAAGAACTCAAACGTGACAATGGTATGATAATACAATATGATGACAATGCAGCAGTTGTCATTGATCAAGAAGGAAATCCCAAAGGAACTCGAGTTTTTGGTGCGATCGCTCGGGAATTGAGACAGTTGAATTTTACTAAAATAGTCTCATTAGCTCCTGAGGTATTATAAATAGATTCTAAATAAATACTAATAGATGAAAACATAATAAAACATAAAAAAAGGGAGGTTCATAGTAAGATATCTGAACTGAATTAGATTCCATTAATTAGTAGAATGCATTAGTAGATTGTTTCTCACGCATATACCTTTAATAATTCATGAAAAAAAAAGAGTAGAGCATGCTGATTATATAAAAACCCGGAGGCACCAATAATTATAGTTCATCATGGGTAGGGACACTATTGCCGAAATAATAACTTCTATACGAAATGCTGACATGGATAAAAAAGGAACGGTTCGAATAGCATCTACAAATATCACTGAAAACATTGTTAAAATACTTCTACGCGAAGGCTTTATCGAAAATGTGAGAAAACATCGAGTAAGCAAGAAATATTTCTTGGTTTCAACTCTGCGACATAGAAGGAATAGAAAAGGGCCATATAGAACTGTTTTAAAACGTATCAGCCGACCCGGCCTACGAATCTATTCCAACCATCAACGAATTCCTAGGATTTTAGGAGGAATGGGTATTGTAATTCTTTCGACTTCTCGAGGTATAATGACAGACCGAGAGGCTCGACTAGAAGGAATCGGGGGAGAAATTTTGTTATATATATGGTGATCTTTATGATCTACGAATTGCATCCGTAGGAAAACTTCCTATTTTTTTTTTGAAAAAAGAGGAAGGGTTGTCTAATATCACTCCTACTCCATGAGTTGATAATAAAAGGGGTTACCTGGAATGAAAGAACAAAAATGGATTCATGAAGGTTTAATTACTGAATCACTTTCCAATGGTATGTTTCGGGTTCGTAGTGACTTTTCAACATTCCTCTCGTTCGGATACAATCGGAGGTTAAAAATTTCAAGAGACTTATTTTCTTTTCTTCGAAGGAGTAGATTCAAAATTAAAATAAAATTAAGGAGAAACAAATATGAAAATTAGGGCGTCCGTTCGTAAAATTTGTGAAAAATGTCGACTGATCCGCAGGCGGGGACGAATTATAGTAATTTGTTTCAACCCGAGGCATAAACAGAGACAGGGATAATTTTTTTTTTAAGAGACTCTCCAAAGGACTCAATACACAAACAAATAAAGGACCCATTTTGACATGAAAATAAAATATACGTATATTTCTGACTCATATTTAGGAGATGATAAAATATGACAAAAACCATAACAAGAATTGGCTCACGTAGGAGTGGGCGCATTAGTTCACGTAAGACTGGACGTCGAATACCAAAAGGGGTTATTCATGTTCAAGCAAGTTTCAACAATACCATTGTAACAATCACAGATATACGGGGTCGGGTTGTTTCTTGGTCCTCCGCCGGTACTTGCGGCTTCAAGGGCACAAGAAGAGGGACGCCGTTTGCTGCCCAAACCGCAGCCGCAAACGCTATTCGTACAGTAGTAGATCAGGGTATGCAACGAGCAGAAGTTATGATAAAGGGTCCTGGTCTTGGAAGAGATGCAGCACTACGAGCCATTCGTAGAAGTGGTATACTATTAAGTTTTGTCAGAGACGTAACCCCTATGCCACATAATGGGTGTAGGCCTCCTAAAAAAAGGCGTATATAGAAATAAGAATTGAGAATTGAACGAATTTCAAGAGAAAGAAATGATTAAATGATCGGATCAAATAATATGACTATGTTTCGAGAAGAAGTAGCAGTATCTACTCGGACACTACAGTGGAAGTGTGTTGAATCAAGAGAAGACAGTAAGCGTTTTTATTATGGACGTTTTATTCTGTCTCCGCTTATGAAAGGTCAAGCTGATACAATAGGCATTGCGATGCGAAGGGCTTTGCTTGGAGAAATAGAAGGAACATGTATTACACGCGCAAAATCTGAAAAGATACCACATGAATATTCTACCATAGAAGGTATTGAAGAATCCGTACATGAAATTTTAATGAATTTGAAAGAAATTGTATTGAAAAGTAATCTGTATGGAACTCGCGACGCATCTATTTGCGTCAAGGGTCCTGGATATGTAACTGCTCAAGACATCATCTCACCACCTTCTGTGGAAATCGTTGATACTACACAGCATATAGCTAGCCTGACGGAACCAATTGATTTTTGTATTGGATTACAAATCGAGAGTAATCGAGGATATCGTATGAAAACACCAAATAACGCTGAAGAAGGAAGTTATCCAATAAATGCTGTATTCATGCCTGTTCGAAATGCAAATCATAGTATTCATTCTTATAGTAATGGGAATGAAAAACAAGAGATACTTTTTCTCGAAATATGGACGAATGGAAGTTTAACTCCTAAAGAAGCACTTTACGAAGCCTCCCGTAATTTGATTGATTTATTTATTCCGTTTCTACATGCAGAAGAACAAGATAAAAATGTAGAGGACAATCAAAATAGGGTTACTTTACCCTTTTTCACTTTTCATGATGGATTGGAAAAACTAAGAAAAAAAAAAGAAATCGAATTGAAATGTTTTTTTATTGACCAATTAGAATTGCCTTCGAGGACCTATAATTGCCTCAAAAGGTCCAATATACATACATTATTAGACCTTTTGAATAAGAGTCAAGAAGATCTTATGAAAATTGAACATTTTCGCATAGAAGATGTAAAACAGATATTGGTCATTATACAAAAACATTTCGTAATTGATTTACCTAAGAAATAGATTCAGAATTAACTGGAATAAACGTATCTTTCTAGGGAAGATTCACTTCCCTAGAAAGATACGTTGTGATATTTTATTTCACGGTGGAATCAATTTGAAAAAGACCTAAAGTTAGAGATTTATCAATAGGTAATGTTGCTCCAATACCCAA